AGAGTCTCGCGAACTCTTCCTTCTTTGCCTTCAATTACATCTGAAAGCGACTTGTAAACTCTATTATGATCATCCCTCATTGGTTGTCCACAAATTCCATTATCAAGAAGTGCATCCACGGCTTCTTGTAGCAATTTTTCCTGAGATATTATTAATTCTTCTGGCGTAGCTATACTTGTTGTTAATAGATCTGTAAGAGTATTATTCCGATAGATAATTCTTCTATAGATTTCATTAATATCCGAGGTCACTAGTTTATCCTCATCTATATGATAGATTGGTCTCAACTCAGGAGGAAGAACTGGTAATAGACACAAAACCATCCATTTTGGTTCTATATTTGTTCGAATAAAATGCTTAGCCAATTCCATGCGTCTAAGCAAAAAATCTTTTCTTCTTCCAACTTTTCGATCTTCCCATTCATTCCCTGTGGGTTCCTCTTCCTCCAATTCTTTCCATTCTACCAATGAAGAATCTATAATAATTCGTAAATCTAGATTGGCTAATTGTTGTCTAATAGAGCCTCCCCCGGTAGACATCTCTCGATTTCGAAATGTATCAAAGCTCCGGGTAGTAAAAAAAATAGGGATCCTGTATTTCCAGGGTTGGATTTCATATTCCAATAAACCCCGTAATCGTAAAAAAGTGGGTTTTTTATCTATGGGCCTAGCAAAATAAAAATTGGGATAGGATCTCCCCCCCCCTCAAAATCGGACGTGAAAGTTTCCTTTCATCCGGCTCAAGTAGGTCAAATAAAGAAAAAGTAAAGGAGTTCTCGCTTTCAAATTATAGAAAACTCCAAAAAGATCTACTCCTTACTCAAGTTTCCAGTGAAGACCAAGCAAAACTTTATTGATTCCGTCTTCCTTAATTATTTTTATTTAGATTTTATGAATGCTTTATTCAATTCATTCAATTATGACATAAAAGAAATGTGAAATTCTTGAGTAGTCTACTTCCCCTCGAATGATGAATCCCGTAATTCTTAATTAAAGAGAGTACCTTGGAATTCATAAGGAATTTACTTGTCTATGTACTGTTCCATTCGATCTTTTAGGTCCCGACTTCACCTCGACGGTTAGGCAACGATGCCCTTAAAGTCTATATGCGATAGATAGACTCTTGTAACCATGACATCTTTTCTATTTGCTACTTGAACATAATTTCTTTCTAAAAAAAGGAACTGCTTAATTTCACAAAAAAAAAAGTCTTTTTTTACGAGGTATAACTATAAATTCTTATGAAATCGACCATAGATCAATTCCCTTTTTTGGGAGCGTCTCGAATACATCCCTAATTCTGAGCTTCATGTTACTCCTACCAAGAAACATGTCAGGTACAGGGCATCCCGATTGGATTAAATGGGATGACAGTTTCTCATTTCAAATCTGTAAAATCAGAATTTCGATCAAATCACACACCGCAGTATACTAGGTCTTCTAATTCGTTAAGAGGTTTATCTAAAAGATTCACAATATAACTAGGAAGACGTTTCAAATACCACACATGCATTACCGGGTATGCGAGTTTGATGTAGCCCATTTGATATCTTCGTATCCGAGAATCAACAAACTCGACCCCGCATTGTTCACAATATTGCGGGTCTTCCTTTTCATCTCCGATTACTCGATAATTTCCACAAGCACAAATGCCACTTTTGATAGGTCCAAAAATTCTTTCACAAAATAATCCATCTTTTTCTGGTTTATTTGTTTTGTAATGAAAGGTATAAGGTTTTGTCACCTCTCCAACTATCTCGCCATTAGGCAGGATTTTTTTGGACCAAGTACTTATTTGTTGAGGAGAAACTAATCCAATTCGGAGTTGTTGATGGGTATATCGATCGATCATAGAAGAAAACTTCTGCTTCATTTCGATTAAGCTTCCTTCCTATTAAGCTGGAAAGTCTTCTCAGATACAAGAAAATGATTCAGTTCCAGAGCTAAAGATCGTAGTTCTCGAACGAACAACCGAAAAGATTCTGGAGCATCCTCAGGAGTCGGTATTCTTCCTCCAAAGATTATAGTACCAAGTACTTCCTGGCGAGCTCTAATATGATCAGATTTATAAGTAAGCATCTCTTGTAAAATATAAGCAACGCCAAACCCCTCTAAAGCCCAAACCTCCATTTCTCCTACCCGTTGTCCGCCTTTCTTGGCCCTTCCTTTAAGGGGTTGTTGTGTAAGACGTGAATAACGCCCACTGGAACGCCCATGGATTTTATCATCAACTTGATGAATTAATTTCAAGATATAGGGCTTTCCTATTATAACAGGTTGTTCAAAAGGATCCCCCGTTCTTCCATCAAATATTCTGCTTTTTCCTGGAGACTCGGGTTCAAATATCCACGGATTCGCTGTTTGCTTACTGGCTTCATATAATTCAGAAAACACCAGTTTTCTCGAAGCTTCTTGTTCATATCTCTCATCAAAAGGCGCTATTCGATAATGTCTGTCTAGCAAATCCCCCGCTAACCCGAGTGAAGATTCAAATATTTGTCCTACATTCATTCGTGAAGGTACTCCTAATGGGTTGAAGACCATATCAACAGGTCTTCCATCTTGCAAATAAGGCATATCTTGTCTAGGCAAAATTTTTGAAATGATACCCTTATTTCCATGTCTTCCAGCTACTTTATCGCCTACTTTGATTTCACGTTTCTGTAAAATATATACACGAATACTTTCTGTTTTCTCTGTCTCATCTGTTTTAGAACTCTGGACCCATCTCACATCAATAACTCGACCCCTACCACCTATAGGTAGTTTTAGACAAGTTTCTTTTGAAGTATATACCCGCATGCCAAGTATGGTTCGTAACAATCTATCTTCCGGAGCATACGATGATTCTTTCACCATTTGGGGTGTTAATTTACCTACTAAAATATCACCTGTTTCCACCCAAGATCCCAACATTACAATTCCATTTTTGTCTAAATTTCGGAGTAAATGGACTTCTAAATGCGGTATTTCATTAGTGACCCTTTCGGGGCCTTGGTTAATCTGAATTTCATATTTACGTATGTGAAAAGAAGTATAAATATCTTCATATACTAAGCGCTCGCTAATAAGTACTGCATCTTCAAAATTGTAACCTTCCCATGGCATATAAGCTACTAATACGTTTTTACCCAAAGCAAGTTCGCCACCAACTGTAGCAGCACCATAGGCTAAAATTTGTCCCTTTTTAATGCATTTACCCCGCGGAACCTGGGGTTTTTGATGCATACAAGTATTTTTGTTGGAACGTTGATACATAACTAATGGAATCCTTAGAGTATCCCCATTACCTGATAAAAGGATCTTTTCAGTATCGGTATAAAGAATCTTTCCCTCGTGTTCGGCTATAGCAAGAGCCCCTGAATCTAGAGCCGCCTGGCCTTCCAATCCAGTTCCAACAATGCACTTCTCGGACTGAGAAAGAGGGACTGCTTGACGTTGCATGTTAGAACTCATTAAAGCCCGATTCGCATCATTATGCTCGATAAAAGGAATGAGGGAAGCCCCAATAGAAAAATATTGGAAGGAAAAAATACTTCGAAGATGAACCTGTTCCCATGCAATAGTCAGGAATTCTTGACGATATCGAGCTGGAACAACTTGTTGTTCCTGAATACCCTGATTCAACGCCAAAGAATTTCCTGCCGCTACCATATAGTATTCATCTCTACCTGGTGATAAATAAAGCATCCGCGACCCTTTTGATCTCTCAGAAATTTTATAAAACGGAGTTTCTAGAGACCCCCAACGACCGATTCTCGCATGAATTGCTAAGGATCCAATAAGTCCAACATTTATTCCTTCAGATGTGTCAATTGGGCAAATACGCCCATAGTGACTAGGATGAATATCTCGTATTGGAAAAGTAGCAGTTCGCGCAGTCAATCCCCCCGGTCCCAAATAACTCAATTTTCTTCCATGAACTATTTGTGTCAATGGATTAGTTCGATCCAAAACTTGAGATAATGGGTGTAAACGGAAAAAAACTTTATAAGTATCTGTTAATGGAGTTGAATTTACCAAGTTCTGAGGAGTTGGTGTCCAGTTATGCTTAAGTGCTGCATATATATTTCCTCGAGCCATATTTTCTAAACGAACCAAGGCCAATCCAAATTGCTCTTGTAAAAGATCTGCTACAGAACGAATACGTTTATTTTGCAAATGATTCATATCGTCAAGTGTACCCATTCCAAATTTTATTCGAATCAAACGATCCGCGGCTGCCAATATATCTCGTGGTAACAAAAATGTATTGTTCTGGGGTATATCAAGGTTCAGTCTCCGATTCATATTTCGTCGACCAATCCCTCCCAATTCACATCTTTGTTGAAAGAATTTTTTTTGTAAATCCTTAGATAAGGATTCAGAAAATACCGGATCGCCCTCTACACAAGCAAATTGTTGATAAAACTCCAAAATAGCATTTTCTTTTGACCCAATTTTTTTTTTATCATTCAGAAAAGACAAAAAGAGTTCCGGATAGCAAACATTCTCTAGAATTTCTCTTATATTCAACCCCATAGCTGATAATAGAACTAGAATAGATAGTTTTTGTTGCCTACTCACACGAACCCATATCCTTGCTTTTCTATCAATCTCTAATTCTAATCTTCCTCCCCAATCTGATATTATGGTCCCGGTATAGATTGAAATTCCATTATCATTCAATTCTGACTGGTAATAAATACCGGGACTTTGCAATATTTGATTGATCACAATTCTATATATTCCATTTACTATAAAAGCTCCCAAAGAAGTCATTAGAGGGATCTTTCCTATCAAAATTGTTTGTTCTTGGATATACCTACGTCTATCGTTTTTCCAAATGAGTCTCGCGGATACATATAATTCAGAAGAATATGTGAGTGATTCATACACAGCATCTCTTTCCTTTATCAGGGGTTCTACCAATTTATATCTTTCCAAAAATAATTCAAAGTCAATTTCTTGATTTGTATCTTCTATTTTTGGAAACTTAGAAAGTTCTTCTGTCAAACCCTGATCAATGAACCTACAAAATCCTTCAAATTGTATCTGATTAAATCCAGGTATTGTGGACATTGCGTCTATCCCGGATTATTTTGAAATTGTCAGTTATTTATATTCATCCATATTGAATTCTCTCAAAAAAAAAAAAAGAAATACCATTTTGGCTGGCGCATTATCCATCAAATACTATCCTATATCTAGCAATGATGGAATTTCGATTCTATGAATCTTTGACTGGAATCTATGAGTGGAATAAAAATTTATACTGAACTTAAATTGTCATTTTTAAGAGATGCAATTAAGAGATGCAACCGGAACGGAATTTCTAAAACAGTCTTACAAACGGAATTCTCCCACTTGGGCTTACTATGCTTTGGGATTTTTTTATAATATCAAAACTGATTCAGTTTCTTATATTATAATGTATAACGGTATTGATATTCTAATCTACTTGAATATTTTGAATTCTAATCTACTTGAATATTGAATCTACTTCTACTTGAATATTTAATACCATAAAACTTTATGAATGTTGTATTAATGAACGCGGAGATATAATCTATATCGGCGCGTTCTCGTCTCGTTTATTGCCCTCTTGTGCTGTCCTGTCGTGTCGTCAATTGACAGTATGACTTAGGGCTCAATATAATTTGATTTGACTGACAAAAAAAAATCATATTTAGGTAAACCACCTTGAATCTACTGCAGAGTGGTAGATCTTGGTCCAAGGTATAACCCTTTGTCACTGAGAGATATAAAGAGGAAAAAGACCAATGAAATCAAGTTTCAAGGTTGTAACGTTAATGGTAAAGTTTGATTCCCATTAAACCCCCGAATATTTAACGAGTTTTTCCGTTTGTTTATATCCTATGCGTCTTCGTTTGGGTTATATCTTATGTGTCTCCTTTTGGTGGCTCTCAGCCTGAGTTATATTAAGTTATTGAGTTATTATATGATGGCCACAGGGCCGCCCCTATGGTCCAGTGGTTAAGACATCTCTCTTTCACGGAGAAAACGAGGGTTCAAGTCCCTCTGGGGGTATACAAGACTCAAGACTATAGGAGCGGGATTTCCTATCAAGTGATCTCTATTTGTCAAGTCCTTCTATTAGTCTACTTAGTGGGACTTTCTATTTTATATCAAGTGATATATATTTGTAAAGTCTGCCTGGGAAACGAAAGGAAGTGGCTTATGGAACGTCTAAAATAAATTAGACGCTGGGTCGATGCCCGAGTGGTTAAAGGGGACGGACTGTAAATTCGTTGACAAGATGTCTACGCTGGTTCAAATCCAGCTCGGCCCAACAATTCGCCAATCTACTTGATAGAACCCTTAAGAAATACCTGACCTGATACAAGAGAATAAAAAAGAATCCAAATTTTCTGCAAGATCTCTTCTTATTTCCCTGGGATTGTAGTTCAATAGGCTAGAGCACCGCCCTGTCAAGGCGGACGTTGCGGGTTCGAGCCCCGTCAGTCCCGACGTATCCAATCCAAATTTTTTCAGGATTCTATCGAAGAAAGAACAAACCCTAAACTAAAATTAAAAGAACTAAAATAGTGAAGTTGATAAAATATTCCATCTTTTCTCCCGCGACTCATATTTCTCATACTTCTTTTTCTTCCAAAGAAATTTGGATCATTAAAATTTAGAACCTAATTCCTCTCTTTTTCCACTTCGCTTGTATTGTTTGTTGGGGTTTTGTAGTTAATGGAAACAGACAGGTGGTTAGATGATACTTCAGTTGATGGTTCTACAAGGAAGACCTAAGGTAGGTTATAGAAAAGAAAGAACAGAAAATAAATAAAAGAATTTTTTATTGGTCCGGGAATCCAATCTTGGATTCGATATGGATAAAGGATCTTCGTATGTTATACTATTCAATTCTCGACGACGAATTAATTTAATAGCTCAGATATTGTTATTGACGATATTGATCCGATTCAAAATCATCGATAGTTAATGTATTCATTGAATTGACAGGCGAAAAATTTATCATCTCTATGGGATTAAATCCCGAGTTATTGTGAAATAAAAAAACGATGAGATTATGGAAGTAAATATTCTTGCATTTATTGCTACTGCACTGTTCATTTTAGTTCCTACTGCTTTTCTACTTATCATTTACGTAAAAACAGAAAGTCAAAATAATTAATTACTTTAAATGAAACTTGACTTCTGAATTATTATCAATAGTTGAAGAAATCAAAAGAAAAGTATTCTATTTTTGCGTCTTAAATGAAATCCACGGGCTATAGTCGGCGGTATTCTATGAGATCCGAGAGTATGGTAAGTAAGAAAGAAATTTCTTACTTACCATACTCTCTATTAGTGTTATAGTAGTATATAAAGTTATACTTGACTTTATAATAACTTGGTATACTATATTAGCTTCTATCTTTAATATATGTAGTTATTATTGTATTATTATTATTAATCCATATATAAAATTTTCGTAGGACCCAATTCTATTTCTTTGATATATCTATTTATTCCGATTAATCTCAAATAATTGTTTTACTCTTTACAGTTTCATTCCTCAACTAAAGTAGGAGTGCTTCTAAAGTCCACTTCTTCCCCATACTACAAGTGAAAGGGAAAATGTAAAGACTACCATTAAAGCAGCCCAAGCGAGACTTACTATATCCATGTGAATTATGTCCCTTATCTCTATGATAGAATTATTCCATTATTGCTCACTAATAATAGTAGAATTTATGGTCCAGAGTCAAAAAAGGATTCTGGCGGAACACTATTGATGAACGAAAAAAAATCCATTTCAAAAATTCCTATTTGATTTCTAATCGGGAAAGAATAAACACAAGTAAAATACACAATGACATTACAAAGGAATGTTAGTAATGGAATCTATTAATAAAATACGAGGGCCCTTTCCTTTTTTTTTCGTGCCCTTGAAAGTAAAAATAGATCCTAGATCAATTGCTATATCATAGATCAATTGCTTTGCTATTCCCCAAACAGAATAAAACAGTACAACAGAATAAGAGATTTCAATTCGTTTGTTGATGAGGCGGCACCCGGATTTGAACTGGGGAAAAAGGATTTGCAGTCCCCCGCCTTACCACTCGGCCATGCCGCCAAAACGATACACAATAGGAGAAAAAATTCCCCCCCTTTTTTTTTAGTTTATTGTACTTGCATATTGCATCCCTTTTTTAATCCTTTTTATAAATTTATAAAAATTAGAAAAGAAACCTTTTATTCCCCTTTTGATTGTATTTGATCTACGCCTTCGATTGATTGTATAGTATCTCAAAACACACAATGCCGAAAAACTTCCACGGACTTTTCTATTGAAAAATCAAATGTAGATTTTCACTCAAAAAAGTGAAAATTTATGACAAAAAGGAACCATTAACTATTCCTTGACTGACAATTCGTGAATGATTCTTGGATTTGAATCTAAAATTTGGTTTGCCAAATGACATAAGAAAATACAAATTGATACATACCTAATTGATTGATTCTTTTGAATCAAAAATCCTTCTCAATCTCAATTTCCATTATAACAAAAATTATAAGTATATGTAAACCCCAGAACGGAAATTGTTATACAGATACCAAATTGGCTATTTAGAGTATGTTGCCTATAAATAAAAAATAAAGGGAATTTGTTGGAAGAAAAAAAGGCCCGGCTGGGTATTGACCGGGCCAGGCCCAAAAGGCACTTCGAACAAAATAAAAGCAAGAAGGTCTTCTTTATTTATCTTTCTATTTGGATCTTTCGAGCATCTAAATGGAATTTCTAATTCTATAATAACGATAAAGAATGTGAAAGAAAAACTTTCTTTAATCCTTACTTGATGTGTACTGTAACATAGTAATTATCTTTTTCGATTGGGAGAGATGGCTGAGTGGACGAAAGCGGCGGATTGCTAATCCGTTGTACGAGTTATTCGTACCGAGGGTTCGAATCCCTCTCTTTCCGTTTCCGTTGATGACTTTTTCTTTTTTTCTTTAAAATTTTGCAAACCCTTTATTTATTTTTTTCCTAGTTAAATGTGTGGAATAGCTAAAATAAAATCTTAAGAAAATTGTAAAATCAAGCAAGAAAAACAAAATTTTTATTTTATTCTTCACGTCCAGGATTACGTCCTGGATCATTGGATAGGAATCCAAAGATGAAGAGAGAAACAAAGAATATTACTACTGTGTAAACGAAAAGTTTGAGAGTAAGCATTATACAACCTCCAAGATCATTTTTTGAAAAAGAAAAACGAGAAAAGATAATAGATCCTCCATTTTTATATCACATATCCTATTTTGACACCAAGAAATGAATTCTAGAAATAGAAAAAAATGTTCAGAAATTCAAATGAAGTTGAAATTTGTAATAAGAGTCTTTGATTACCACAAATAACTTTCATACCCACAATTAGATATTGCAAGGGACCCTAATCTAATAGGGTACTTCGCCGGAAAAAGGATTAAAATTGGGAAATGGGACGAGCCCGATTTATCGCGGCTATTCAAAATTTCAATGTTTGAATTGAAGGTTCATACTGTCAGACTTATTTGATCTTATCATCATCAATTGTTATAATTTTTCTCGAATAAATAATGATAATGAATTTTCTAGGATAGTGTTAAAGATCTTATCGAAAACTTACAGCAGCTTGCCAAACAAAGGCTAAAAGAAAAAAGAACAGAGGTATGACTGGCATAACATCTACGATTGGATTCAAAAAAGCATAGGCTTCGGGCAATTTGGCGAAGAAAAGACTACTCGGATAAAGGGCAGAATTAAGACAGATCAAACTAAAGATATTAAGCATAACAGACATTTTTTTCGTCGAGATAATTGCATTTTGATTGAGTTATTGATATAAGGAAAAATGAAGAAACTAGGGTAGACAAAAAAATCCTTCTTTTTCCGCTCAATCAAAAATCCTCCAATTCTCAAAGGAGAATAGAAGAAATCATACTTTCATACAATATCTTAATTGAATTATATGTAATGATCAATAAATCCAGTTGAATTATAGATATACACATCCCAAAATCCTAACACGAATCTATAATAGATTCTATAAAGAATAAAGATTTTCTCTAGATATTTGGACTGGAATTGACGAACACTTAATACCAATATTATTCTTTATTATTATATTATTATATTATTAGTGTGCAATAAAAAAAGGAAATGGGGCGTAGCCAAGCGGTAAGGCAACGGGTTTTGGTCCCGCTATTCGGAGGTTCGAATCCTTCCGTCCCAGAGCATATCCATTGTATCCTAATACTTCTTTTTTGTTCAATTTTTGTTCAACAAGGTTCTGTTTCAAGGTCTAATATTGGAATAGAATATTATTCCTCTTTTATTTTATCTGATTTTTTCACAAACTGAACTAAATCGAGTTCAAAATCCTTTTGTGACCCAGATAAAGATAAGATGGGGCATAGATCATAGTTGCATAAAGATTACTTAACCTCAGGTTAAACAAAATATGAAAAGAAAATACATATAAAACGAGGAAGTTCTTAGCCTATAGGTATGTATTGTTATCCTATTTCAGTGACAATAGTCTTTTTATTTTTGTGAAAAAGAAATTGCATCCCTAAAATATTAAAATTGAAATATTTAACAATGATATTTCTTTTTTTGTTCAATTTAGCTTATTTACTTTACATCATTGACAATTCCATTCGAAAAAAAAAAAGCCAAGATTTCTCTTTGTTAGGATGATGATAATCAAATAAAAAAATGGAGTCTTTACTATAAAACTTTACTCAAATAATGATGTAGAAGTAGGAAACTTTTTCAAATATCAAGTATCAAGATTTCTAATTTGTAATCATTCCTTATAGGTTCCATCTTTGGAAAGTTGAAAATGGGTCAGTCTATCTTATTGAGTCACTTGAAGAAGCAGAGTCAAATAGAATTTCCTTATTCGTGTGATGCTAGTTATGTAAATTATTTCTTTTCTATATTTCTATTAGTTATGTTATTTCTATATTTTGATTTGATTTCTGTATATTTCTGTTAGATATTAGATATTTTTTTGCGAGATATATTGATAGAAAAATGTTCATAAAAATAAAAAAGAATGTTCCATTCATACAAAAAAAGCCGAGGTCTTGCTAATTTTTCTGAAGAAAAATATTTATTATCTATGTAGAAAATAAGAAATATAAATGACTCTGTCTCTGTACTGATTGAACCAATGACTATTCATGATTCCATAATTGAATCAATTCCACACTGGTTCCAAATTCGAGGAATGTTATGGTAAAACTTCGTTTAAAACGATGTGGTAGAAAGCAACGTGCGACTTGAAGGACACGATCCCGTGTGGATTCTTATCCACCATTTTATATTAGGAATGAAGGTGCTCTTGACTCGACGTCATTTGTTCTATTCTACTATAACTCTTCTTTTTTTTATTGGGTTGTAATGTAAATAGTTCATGATGGAGCTCGAGTAGAAAGTATTGATTAATTTCTCAGGGGCAACGATCTAGGGTTAATGCCAATTAATAAATTGGAACAACTTCGTAAGTATATCTTCTATAATAGAAATCAAAAGGATCCGATTCGAGGAAATTTGAAAAAACAAATTGTTGGAACGGCTAAACCTTTTTCAATCCACAGTGTATCACGCACGAATCAACCGTTGGTATGATTCTTTGATAGAAAGAAATCACAAAAGGGGTATGTTGCTACCATTTTGAAAGGATTAAGAAGCACCGAAGTAATGTCTAAACCCAATGATTTAAAACAAAGATAAAGGATCCCAGAACAAGGAAACACCACTTTAATTGTCTCACGGATCCGAATAAAGAATCCAAATATATTTTAAACGAGACAAAAAGGGTGGGTTAAAGACCACTCAATAAAAAAAATATATTCAAAATTAAAGAAAAATTTTTAAAATTTTTGAATTATTGAACTTGAGTTATGAGTACAAATGATTTTTTTTCAGGAAGGAAGCGAAATAAAAAAGACTATGAGTTTAATTATAGAATAATTTATTTTATATTTTATGGATTCCTTTCCTATTTATTCTAATTTTATCCATAGACAAAACTTCGAATCATTTTTTCTCGAGCCGTACGAGGAGAAAACTTCCTATACGGTTCTAGGGGGGGGGTTTCATCTACATCTATCCCGATGAGCCGTCTATCGAATCGTTGCAATTGATGTTCGATCCCGAAGAGAAGGAAGAGATCTTCGGAAAGTAGGTTTTTATGATCCGATCAAGAATCAAACTTATTTAAACGTTCCCGCAATTCTCTATTTCCTTGAAAAAGGCGCTCAGCCTACAGGAACTGTTCAGGATATTTTAAAAAAGGCAGAGGTTTTTAAGGAACTTTGCTCTAATCAAAACAAATTCAATTAAATTAAGGAAATAAAAACTAAGGGTAGGATAGTGATTTCTATATAATTTTGGATATCTTTTCTATACTTTGTTTTTTTATTTCCTTCTTTTCTTGCTCTATATCGTATTTATTTATCATATCATGGATAATAATAATATGAAAACCTTATTTGATT